CTATCTTGTTAGATTCTATTTCTATAATCTATAAAGTCAAAGTCTTATTAGTATACTAGAAAAAAGAAATATACCTATGCTCTTACTATAAGATAAAAAGATAAAGACTCTTAAGATATTAAGATAAGGCTTTTCGCATGAATACTTAGTAGAACGACTAACGACGAGATTTATTATCGTTTCTAGCGTGTCTCACGAAAGTGAGAGTAGGTGCGAATTCTCCCAATTTGTGACCGACCATACGATCTGTGATATAAATAGGTAAATGTTCCTTTCCATTATGAATAGCTATTGTATGGCCAATCATTGTGGGTATAATGGTAGATGCCCGAGACCAAGTCACTATGATTTCTTTCTCCTCCCTCCTGTTGAGTTTTTCAATTCTTCCCGATAAATGATTAGCTACAAAAGGATTTTTTTTTAGTGAACGTGTCACGGCTGATTACTCCTTTTTTTTTCCATTTTTTAAATTGGCATTCTATGTCCAATATCTCGATCTTAATCTGAAGTATAATGATGAATGGAAAAAAGAGAAAATCCTTTAGCTAGATAAGGGAAGGGGCGGATGTAGCCAAGTGGATCAAGGCAGTGGATTGTGAATCCACCATGCGCGGGTTCAATTCCCGTCGTTCGCCCATCGCATTATTTCCAATTCAAAAAATTCGATTCTCAATGTTCCTATTTACGGCGACGAAGAATAAAACTATCACTATATTTGTTCCTTTTCCTACTTCTTCTTCCAAGCGCAGGATAACCCCAAGGGGTTGTGGGTTTTTTTCTACCAATCGGGGCTCTCCCTTCACCGCCCCCATGGGGATGGTCTACAGGGTTCATAGCTACTCCTCTTACTACAGGACGCTTACCTAGCCAACACTTAGATCCGGCTCTACCCAAACTCTTTTGGTTCACCCCAACATTACCCACTTGTCCGACTGTTGCTAAGCAGTTTTTGGATATCAAACGGACCTCCCCAGATGGTAATCTTAATGTGGCCGATTTGCCCTCTTTTGCAATCAGTTTCGCTACAGCGCCTGCTGCTCTAGCTAATTGTCCACCCTTTCCAAGTGTGATTTCTATGTTATGTATGGCCGTGCCTAAGGGCATATCGGTTGAAGTAGATTCTTCTTTTTTCTCAATCAAAACCCCTTCCCAAACTGTACAAGCTTCTTCCAAAGCATACGGCTTTCTAGATGTATATGATGATATCTAGACAGATGGATCTTATATGAATCGTATGATGAAGTACCACATGAGTGGATATAGTGGATATATAGTGGATATATAGGAATCAAAATCTGCCGAATCACTCATGTTATGATCTTCTACATCCTAGGTCTCCCCGTTCCGTCATCTGGCTTATGTTCTTCATGCAGCATTCAGACCGGATGACTCTATGAAATTACGTCGATACTTCCACATATTACGGATAACGTAGGAGACATCTCTATTTTTCCCCGGGGGGTCTTTCTAATTATCACTGCTTAGCTTTCAATTCGCCTCTGACCATCAAATGAAATGTGAATAACCCGTCCTCCTCTCTTTGAAACAAGGGGCGCTTCCGGTTCTGTGCGCGCTTCAAACAATTCTGTCTTCTCCATATTACCATATCTCTAGAGTCAATAATTTTCTATGAGGAACTACTGAACTCAATCACTTGCTGCCGTTACTCAACAGTTTTCTGTTGAGGTCTATCCCGTAGAGGTACTCCAATTGGATCAGTGATCGATTTCTAGGTTTCGTCGTAAACCTAATTGGTTACTTCCAATTACGTAAATCAATAGTTCAAACCGCACTCAAAGGTAGGGCATTTCCCATTGATATAGGAACTTCTGTACCAGAAACAATGGTATCTCCAATTATAGCCCCTCTGGGATGTAAAATATATCTCTTCTCACCATCCCCATAGTGTATGAGACAAATGTATGCATTTCGATTAGGGTCATATTCTATGGTTACGATTCTACCAGATATCTCTTTTTCATTCCGTCGAAAGTCGATTTTACGGTATAGACGCTTATGACCTCCCCCTCTATGCCCTGCGGTAATGATCCCTCTGGCATTACGACCTTTACCACAATGATGCTGTCCATAGATCAAATTATTTCGTGGATTGGATTTCGCTTGACTGTCTACGGCTCCATTGCGTGTGCTCGGGGTAGAAGTTTTGTATAAATGTATTGCCGTGTTATTAAGTCTTTTGCTTTAAGTTCTTTTCTCTATAAGAGGTGGAATAGAATAACCCGGTTGAAGCGTAATGATCATGCGTCTGTAATGCATTGTATGTCCCATCCTTCTACCCTTTCCCGGGAGTCGATGACTATTCATAGCTATTACCTTGACACCAAAGAAGAGTTCGACCCAACGCTTTATTTCTGTCCTAGTTGATCCTGATTCGACATTAGAAGTATATTGATTGTTCCCCAATAACCGAATACTTTTTTCTGTCAATACTGCATATTTGATTCCATCCATAAATCCATTTTCTTCCCTATGAGTTCCAGTATCGATAAGAATTCTAGTTCTTACTGTTCATATGTTATGGTATGAATATACCACACCGATTCGCTATGTATGGATGATGAGATTCCATTGATACAGAGCCAATTCCAATAGACTTATTGAATGTTCCCATTGGCGTGCATCCAGCAGGAATTGAACCTACGAATTTGCCAATTATGAGTTGGGCGCTTTAACCATTCAGCCATGGATGCTTAACAGGGATCATCGTACATCGTGAATAACCAAATTCCAATTGAAATGAAATCTTTAGGAGGAATCAATGAAACGACATCAATTCAAATCCTGGATATTCGAATTGAGAGAGATATTGAGAGAGATCAAGAATTCTCACTATTTCTTAGATTCATGGATCAAATTCGATTCAGTGGGATCTTTCACTCACATTTTTTTCCACCAAGAACGTTTTATGAAACTCTTTGAC